TGAGTCCTCCTCTTTCCGGACAACACATACAAAGAGACCCGCCAACAGTCAAGTAATTAGTGAACCTATGAGAGACGCTTATAATTAGTTTCTTTCTCTTCTATCTCTCATCTATCTATCTATTTTTTATCTATCTATTTTTTCTTTAGTTATTCACTAGAGCAATTATGATCTGGAAGTCGATCCGGGGCAAGTGTTCGGATCTATTATGACATATCCATGAGGCGCTCAACGGACCTTTTTAATCTTATAAAACCTTTTTCGGACTTTACTTACATTGGTGCAAAAACAATTTTTTTGTGCAACCAGTGTATTGTATTCATATCTTAATTAGAAGTTCCGAGATGGAGTTTTTTTTGTCTTACATAGGTAGAACAAACAATATTACTCTATCCCAAATCACGTGAGCATTCATTACTAAGGGATACTCCAGTATCGATATTTAGTCATTCGAGGGGTTTTTATTAGTTTTAGTAGAAGCAGAAAATAAAATATATATATATATTTTATTTTGCTATATCCGTGTATTACTTATCCTTACGAAATATCAGACAAAATAGAACGATTTTAGAAAGGATATAATGAAATTCTTTGATTGGTTTTTCCCAGAGAGAGAAATGATCCGTTTTATTTGACCGATGGGTCCAACAAAAACAAACAATTACACAATTAAATTAACAATTACAATTAAATTAATATTTTAAAATATTTAAATATTCAAATTGAATAGAAAATCGAATTTAATAATTTAAATGGTAAGGTAATTTATTTAATTAAATGGATTTAATAGAATAAGAATAGAATTTATAGAATTTAATAGTAATAGAATTTTCTAATTTCTAATTCGAATTTCTAATCCTAAAATAATAAATAAACAGAGAGCTCTTGTTCTTATTCGAAACGCCTCGTGATCTTTAACCAATTCTGCGCTTCAATATAATTACCAGGAGTAAGCGCTATAGCCTGTTTCCAATACTCAGCGGCTTGATCGAACCAAGCCTCCGCTATTTCAGAATCCCCCTGTCGAATGGCCTGTTCTCCCCGGTCGGAATAGGCGGGTCAATTCCTTCCCTTAGAACCGTACTTGAGAGTTTCCTACCTCATACGGCTCGGCAGTCAATTCTTTTGGTGTCCCATTTTTTTACCCTACCATATATCCAATTGAATGAGATTTCTCATAGATCTATCGATTTGTCTCGGGTTAACCAAAAGAGGTTAATTACATGAGTTTCAAACTTTAATTTGGATTAAATTAATAATAAGTTTTATCTTTTCTCCCACCTTCAGAAAAATAAAGCATAGGCGTTTCGGGACTATCGTCCGTTAGATTTTTCTGAAAGGTAACTATCTCGGTTTCATATCATATAGAAATTTATATAGAATCCTTGAAAAAGACTTCTTCCTCATAAAAAAGACTTACTGTCTTTGGGATCTGATGCTACACCGCTGCTCAATAACTTAGGGGATCGGCTCTATTACATAAGTTGATTCCTAATTTTTATCTCATATCATGACATAAATAAGCAGTTCTTATTTATTGTATCGGCCCAAAACCTCGCTAATTGATCTTTACGGTGCTTCCTCTATCAATTAGATCCTTTATCCATAGAATAAAGTATCTAAGCATATATATTTCTTCATATTTCGACTTCTATGAAGTTTCTTTTTTTGTTACAGCTGATAAAAATCGTTTTTTAGACGATGCAATATGTAGAAAGCCTATTTTTTTTTCTAGTATTTTATTTACTAGCGTATTTATTTACTAGCGTATTTGCTCTTTCTTTCCTTTTTTTATTTCTATAGTGGAGATAGTCGCACGTAATGACAGATCACAGCCATATTATTAAAAGCTTGTGGTAAGAACGGGTTTCGTTCTAGTGCTCGAAAATAATATTCTAAAGCTTTTGTATGTTCTCCGTTACTTGTGTGGATAAGGCCTATGTTATAGAGTATATAACTTCGATCATAGGGATCAATTTCTAGTCGCATAGCTTCATAATAATTCTGTAAGGCTTCCGCATAATTTCCTTCGGATTGAGCCGACATCCGTTACGGTCGTCATTCGATTCAAAGAATTCTCCGTTCCAAAACCGTACGTGAGATTTTCACCTCATACGGCTCCTCCTTTATGTGCATAATGAGAATAATCCATGGAATTAAAAAAAAGGTCGAAATATTGTCATTATGAACTGAGCGGGGCTAATGTTTTTACAAGAAATCTCTAGCCAACCCTCTTGCAAAAGATCTTTTCTTAACATCAAGCGTGTTCGTACTAGATAAAAAAGTAAACTCCAACAATTTCTTTGTTCTCAACGCTCCTAAATTTCCAGGAATTAGTCACTTCAACAATCTTCGATGGTTATATGGGTATCCAAAGTACGAACAAGATGGATGTTTGTTGTCCCAACCATTTCTCTTAGTTCCGATCCCGATAAGGAAAAGGAATCATTTATAACAAAGTTTTCGTGTTGTTGATTCCTAGGTGTAGTGCTTCTTCCTC